CCAAATTGAATCGATCGAAAATAGATCTCTCGTTACTGTTCAGAGGAACAGTAATAGGTAGGGATGACAGGATTTGAACCCGTGACATTTTGTACCCAAAACAAACGCGCTACCAAGCTGCGCTACATCCCTTTCAATTGGTCTACAGTATCATTGTAGAGAATCCCCGTCTTGTTTTCCACATCCTTATTCTCTTTCCTCCATTGATATGCAAAATGGATCTCGGCATTTCTTTTTTTTTTTCGTCTCATATCATATAACATATAATAAATGAATATTTTTCTCGGGAATTCTCAGACGGAAAGGGACCCATTTTTCTGCTTTAAGAAAAAGAAAAAAAAAATATTATCTTATTATCTACCGAATCATTGCACATTTCCATTTGAATTAGGGATTCCGCACACAAATAGAAGGTAACTACATATACATCTCTTACCATAATGTATTACAATATGGAATACAAAAAAAGAAGGAGGATTTTCAATGCGAGATCTAAAAACATATCTTTCCGTGGCCCCGGTACTAAGCACTCTATGGTTCGGGTCTTTAGCAGGTTTATTGATAGAAATCAATCGTTTATTCCCCGATGCGTTGACATTTCCTTTTTTTTCATTCTAGTTATTGACATAGAAAGGGGTGAAGAAGAGTAGAGATAGAATCAAATATTTGTCTCTCGTTCCCCTCTTTTCTTGTTTTTTTTTGGAATTCGATAGATAGAATAAGGGGCGAACGAGAAAGAAAAAAGTGGATTCAACCTCATCGAAACTCGGGTTCAGGCTCCAATTAAATTCAAAATACAGTTAAAGTTAAAAGAAAAGCGAAATGAAAATGTGGCTAGGAGAAGAGTATCATACAATACAAGATACTTAAATGGAATACTGTACTGTGAGTAGCAATATAGTTGAGTAGAAATATAGTTAGAAATTTTTGTATTACTTACTATTTACTATATAGATTGCAACAAAATCTTGATTTCAGAATTAGATTTTGAGTTGTTAGCAACTTCTATTTTTTTTGGTTCCTTTCTTCCTATTCGCTTTGGATCGGAAAATATAGAAAATATAAAAGTTGGGTGAATCAAAACCCGAAAGGAGGTTCATGGCCAAGGGTAAAGATGTCCGAGTAAGGGTTCTTTTGGAATGTACCAGTTGTGTTCGAAACTGTGTTAATAAGGAATTGGCGGGTATTTCCAGATATATTACTCAAAAGAATCGACACAATACACCTAGTCGATTGGAATTGAGAAAATTCTGTCCCTATTGTTCCAAACATACAATTCATGGGGAGATAAAGAAATAGATATAGATCCAATTGAGTGCTTGTGTGTCACTCTTCCAAGGAACATGAAAAAAAATTAGATAGATATATATCTATCTATTATTCATATATTTAAATAGAAACAACTAAATAGAGAAAAACAAATCCTATTAATTAATTTTATAAATCATTTTTGATTGGACCGGAATAGGATTTTAAGGATAAGGAATAAAAAAATTATGGATAAATCCAAGCGACTCTTTCTTAAATCCAAGCGATCTTTTCGTAGGCGTTTGCCCCCGATCCAATCGGGGGATCGAATTGATTATAGAAACATGAGTTTAATTAGTCGATTTATTAGTGAACAAGGAAAAATATTATCTAGGCGAGTGAATAGATTGACCTTAAAAGAACAACGATTAATTACTATTGCTATAAAACAAGCTCGTATTTTATCTTCGTTACCTTTTCTTAATAATGAGAAACAATTTGAAAGAAGTGAGTCGACCACTAGAACTACTGGTCTTAGAACCAGAAAAAAATAGGCTTACTCCTCAATTGAATCAAAATTCCAAGCAGAACTCAAACACCTGGATGTTTTCGTCAACAAATCCTGGAATCCGTTGTGTTGTAAGAAAAAAAGATTTCTATTTATTCTGAATTCTCGAATTCTTTTTTTTATTTGAGGGTGTTCGCTTATTTTGACGATTTTATCATCTTATCCCGATTTTATCATAGTAATTTCTATTCTACCTTCCCGGAGTTCATTCTCCAGAGAACTGCATTTAAAAGATTCTGGAAGATTCCTTCCAACCCCCTTATTTTATGATCTCATTGGAAATCATATAAAGACAATTACTATTTGATATAGCTATTTGTGCAAGTATTTTACGATTAAGAATCAACTGCCCCTTATACAGATTGTATAGTAATCTACTATAAATATAGGATATTCGATTTCGCCGAATCACTGCATTTATTCGAGCGATCCACAAACGACGAAAATCTCTTTTTTTCCTATCTCTATCATGATGAGCCGAAGCCAAAGTTCTTATTTTCTGTTGAGTAATTGTTCGAGTAAGTCTTGAATGAGCCCCGCGAAAGCTTGATGCAAATAAACGAAGTTTTGTTCTACGTCTCCGAGCTATATATCCTCGTCTAATTCTGGTCATTGAATAAATGAAACTTTGATGAATAACTAATTGATTTCCTTTCTTTCGGTTATTCATTTCCCCTTTCCTAGTCTATTAAGAACAAAACGGATTCTTCCAATTTATAAGAGGAAAATTCCAATGGCTTTTGCTACTATAACCTTCCCGACCACGTTTTTTTCCTTTTTTCTAGGCGCATTGGAAATAAAATAAAGTAGTAAATAGAAATAGATAAACAAATTGTGGGTTCCATCGTCTCTATGGTTATTTCTTAAACGGTGAGGTCCTTTCTATACACCGGAGCCCTTTCCTCCATTTAATCAATGCTATTGTATTGGTAACTTGTACAGTTACCACTCTTTGGCTCTACCCATGAATTTTCCAGTAATAGGTCTTTCATAACGAGATATACCTTATACAGTAACGGTATTTAATTATGAAGTTTGGTTGGGTAGCTGACCCTGTTAGTCCGTTCTTGCAAGAGTAGAAACATAATCTTTCCGCTTTTTAAATAGGATTTCCCCCCGCTTAATGGATAACTATTTGTTACCAATGGGGAATTCTTTCTCATCTTAAATTGCAAATTGAAGTGATTGACTTTGCACCAATGGAAACCGTAAATTTCATACACAATAGAAAGATAGGATAGATCTATCCTTTTTAGTTTTAGATAGTGAATGGAGTTCTTCCATTCTATCCGATTCAATGGTACTGATCATTGATATTGGAAAATTTCTTTTCTTTCTTTTGTTTTGTCTCAACCCATGATTTAAACGAGTCGCACATACACCCTCGTACATGTTCCTCGGCGCTGAGGGCATCCCCCAAGAGCGGGGGATTTCATGACGTTTCTGATTGGCTGTCTTGGGTTTCTAATAAGTTGTTTAATAGTTGGCATGCTGAATTATACATTAGGGGTTGGTTTAGATCGATCCTAACCGGACGATTATGAATTTCTTCTATTAAATAGATTAATAGAATATTAAACCCTTAAGAAATAAGAAGATAAAATCTGAAATCGTGTATTTGCGTGAAATCGCTGCTATTTTTTATACAACCGCTACAAGATCAACAATTCCATGAGCTTGGGCTTCTGTTGCTGACATAAAAACATCCCTTTCCATGTCTTCGGATACAACCCATAAGGGCTTGCCTGTTCTTTGTACATAAACCCTTGTAAGGGTTTCGCGCAGTTTCAGTAGTTCTTCCGCTTCCAGGATAAATTCGACGGTTTGTGCCTCATAAAAAGCGGCAATAGGTTGATGGATCATTACCCTGATTAGAGAGATAAAATGATATAGATAATATAACATAATAAAAGATTCCTATAGCTCGACGATCCGGGGAGGGGAAGAGAGAAAGAATAAGAAAAAGATAGAATTGAACAACCGTACGGGCATTTTTGCGCATTGCATACGGCTCTCCAATAGACTTCACTTTTTTACCTTTCATCGAAGAAAGAGAAAATATGATGTCTCTTATACCCAGATCGGTAAATGATCCAATTACCACTCTTCTTTTTTTTGGAGGAGTTAAAAAATACTAGGATGGCCCCGTTGCTTTCTATATTTATTTCGGCTGTTATTCAGCAATCCCAAAGTTTCTTTCTTTTTTTGATTTTCGTACTCTTTGATAACCTAAATCCTGTTAATAATCCTCTAGTGTGAAAAAAGTTTGTGACGCTGAAATAGGCCTACGATAGGTAAGATAAAGTCGTAAATACCCTTCCTTTGTCTCATACTACTCTTTCAATATATAATCGAGAATCTTTTGAAAAAAAAAAAACAATAAAGAATTTGGATATCGAATTCGAAGTGCCGTGCTATTATTACTGAATATTAATAATTCATATGGTGAAGCCATAGTCTTCTTTTTTCTCTCAAATAAAAAACTCATTGGCGCTAAGCGTGAGGGAATGCTAGACGTTTGGTAATTGCTCCTCCGACCAGGATAAAAGACCCCATTGAGGCGGCCAATCCCATGCATATTGTGCGTACATCTGGTCGCACAAATTGCATAGTATCATAAATAGCTATTCCGGGTATTACCCAGCCGCCAGGAGAGTTTATAAACAAATAAAGATCCTCGGTATCTTTCTCTATACTGAGATATACCATAAGACCAATAAGTTGATTCGAGATCTCGCTATCAACTTCTTGGCCTAAAAAAAGTAATCTTTCTCGATAAAGTCGGTTGATTAGGATAAAATTATATCCTTTACCCTTAGGAGTCGTACAAACACCTTTTGATGCATACGGTTCAACATGCGAAAAAAATCAATGTGTAAACTCCAGTCGAACTAACTTTTCATTGATGTATTTTTTCATCGAGATCCGATTCAAAAATCACGATGTCATTTTCTTGTTCCTGAATGGGCTTTTTCAATTTTTTTAGGTTTATGCTCTATTCCGAGTAAGGATCTGCCCGATTTTGATTTGTACATATAGGACAAATGACCCCAATACCACGTCTTTTTTTTGCTATTACCCCCCTTTTCTTTTCAATTCATTTCTTTCATGCCTTCTGTTAAATGTTAAATATTCAACGTATTCATATTCATTCCCTTTTGGATTCGATTGATTAACAGTTTGAGATCATTCCTATTTAACGAAATCGAATCGTTTATGATATAAGTAATAATCATAAATATATTACCAATTGGGTTTTTTAAACGGAGCCTGGATACTTCATTTTATTGGTCCAGCCAAGCCGACCATAAATTATTTTAATTGCTAATATTATATTAATCTAGATACTTCCTCACAAAACTGATCTACTTGCACTTCATTGCGCTTCACGCTACAAATTTTTGATAATTCCAGTTTCTTTTGGGGGCGAAACAGGGGATATCTCCATCGAGGGAGAGAATGGGGAAATCCCATATGACCCAATATATTTGATAAGTCGCACTATACGTCAACCCAAGATGGATGGTCCTCTCCGACACTTCGAAAAGGTACTTTTGGAACACCAATAGGCATAAACTGAAAGAAAAAAGAATTAAGTACTCTATTTCACTTTGATGTGGAAGCGTAATAATGTGCTTATTATCTTAATAATATCGACCTTTATCATATTTTATATATAGATTGAATAAGTTCAGAAAATAACGTAAAGGAAAATTCTTACGAATGGCTCTTTGAATGATGACCAAATATAGATGCATTCGCTCATAGAAAAGGGAATCAACCCCCATTGCGTATTGGTACTTATCGAGTATAGAATAGATCTGCTTCTCTTTTTTTCTACGAACCGAACTGTTCCATTATTACTAAATACTAAAAGAATAGAACAAATATTAATCCTTTTTCCGAGCTAATCGGCTGAAAAAAAAGGGCGGTCCATAGCATAGTTTTTTTTCAATGCAATAATGAAATAAAGTTACATAGTGTCTATTTTTTGTTGATAAAGGGGTATTCCCATGGGTTTGCCTTGGTATCGTGTTCATACCGTCGTATTGAATGATCCCGGTCGTTTGCTTTCTGTCCATCTAATGCATACAGCTCTGGTTGCTGGTTGGGCCGGTTCAATGGCTCTATATGAATTAGCAGTTTTTGATCCCTCCGACCCCGTTCTTGATCCAATGTGGAGACAAGGTATGTTCGTTATACCCTTCATGACTCGTTTAGGAATAACCAATTCATGGGGCGGTTGGAGTATTACAGGAGGGACGATAACGAATCCGGGTATTTGGAGTTACGAAGGTGTAGCTGGGGCACATATTGTGTTTTCTGGCTTGTGCTTCTTGGCAGCTATTTGGCATTGGGTGTATTGGGATCTAGAAATATTTGGTGATCAACGTACAGGAAAACCTTCTTTGGATTTGCCTAAGATCTTTGGAATTCATTTATTTCTCTCCGGAGTAGCTTGTTTTGGGTTTGGCGCATTTCATGTAACAGGATTGTATGGTCCTGGAATATGGGTGTCCGACCCTTATGGACTAACTGGAAAGGTACAGGCGGTAAATCCAGCGTGGGGTGTGGAAGGTTTTGATCCTTTTGTTCCAGGAGGAATAGCCTCTCATCATATTGCAGCAGGGACATTGGGCATCTTAGCAGGCTTATTCCATCTTAGTGTCCGTCCGCCTCAACGTCTATACAAAGGATTACGTATGGGCAATATTGAAACCGTTCTTTCCAGCAGCATCGCAGCTGTCTTTTTTGCAGCTTTTGTAGTTGCTGGAACTATGTGGTATGGTTCAGCAACTACCCCCATCGAATTATTTGGTCCCACCCGTTATCAATGGGATCAGGGATACTTTCAGCAAGAAATATATCGAAGAGTTAGTGCTGGACTAGCCGAAAATCAAAGTTTATCAGAAGCTTGGTCTAAAATTCCTGCAAAATTAGCTTTTTATGATTACATCGGAAATAATCCGGCGAAAGGGGGATTATTCAGAGCGGGTTCAATGGATAACGGGGATGGAATAGCTGTCGGGTGGTTAGGACACCCTATCTTTAGAGATAAAGAAGGGCGTGAGCTTTTTGTACGTCGTATGCCTACTTTTTTTGAAACATTTCCAGTTGTTTTGGTAGACGGAGATGGAATTGTTAGAGCCGATGTTCCTTTTAGAAGGGCAGAATCGAAGTATAGTGTTGAACAAGTAGGTGTAACTGTTGAGTTCTATGGTGGCGAACTGAATGGGGTGAGTTATAGTGATCCGGCTACTGTGAAAAAATATGCTAGACGTGCTCAATTGGGTGAAATTTTTGAATTAGATCGTGCTACTTTGAAATCCGATGGTGTTTTTCGTAGCAGTCCAAGGGGTTGGTTTACTTTTGGACATGCTTCGTTTGCTCTGCTCTTTTTCTTCGGACACATTTGGCATGGTGCTAGAACCCTGTTCAGAGATGTTTTTGCTGGTATTGACCCAGATTTGGATGCTCAAGTGGAATTTGGAGCATTCCAAAAAATTGGAGATCCAACGACAAGAAGACAAATAGTCTGATGCAACATTGCTCTGTTATTTTTCGCTTCTGGCTTCTATTTTCTGTTTGTGATTTTACATAAGGTACTGGAGAAATCTGGATTGAAATCGCCGCCTTTTCCCTTTTCTTTGATTCTTCTTTTTTCTTTAATTCGGGAGATAATCCCAAATAAACAGGTATGGAAGCTATAATTGTAAACCGCGATCGAATTTATGGAAGCATTGGTTTATACATTCCTCTTAGTTTCGACTCTAGGGATCATTTTTTTCGCTATCTTTTTTCGAGAACCGCCTAAAGTTCCAACTAAAAAAGTGAAATGATTTTTCATTATCCCAATTGACGTAACGGGCCTCGCAATATTGCATTGCGAGGCCCGTTACGTCAACTAGTCCCCGTGTTCTTCGAATGGATCCCTTAGTTGTTGAGAGGGTTGCCCAAAAGCAGTATATAAGGCGTACCCAGTAAAACTTACAAGTAAACCAGATATAGAGATGGCGACTAGGGTTGCTGTTTCCATTCTTATATAATTTCAAGACCACAATGGATCTATGATAAGATCGTTTATTTACAACAGAATGGTATACAAAGTCAACAGATCTCAATGAATAAAAAATAGGATTTATGGCTGCACAAACTGTTGAGGGTAGTTCTAGATCTAGTCTAAGACGAACTGCTGTAGGGGATTTATTGAAACCATTGAATTCGGAATATGGTAAAGTAGCTCCTGGATGGGGAACTACTCCTTTGATGGGTGTCGCAATGGCCCTATTTGCGATATTCCTATCTATTATTTTGGAGATTTATAATTCTTCCGTTTTACTGGATGGAATTTCACTGAATTAGAGTTACAAGAACCACAAAATCCTAGCTTTTAAATACAAAAAGGGAAGCATTTAGGTCCCGGATTTGAATTTTAGCTCATTTTTTTTGGTAGTTCGACCGCGCAATTTTTTTGTTTCTGTATTTCCGGAATATGAGTGTGTGACTTGTTATAATTGATCCTATTGATAGTACAGAGAATGGGTCTGTCGTCTTGATAGAGACGGTTTTACCCCGTCGGATATTTATTCTAGTATCTGGAGCACGGAATACATGAAATAGATCACGAAGTATTCGAACTATGATTCATACTTAATATTCAGACCTCGCGGCCGGATTCCAAAATTAGAAAAAGTTCGAAATTTAAAGAAGAAAAATCTTTCAAATTCCCATTTCTGCTTTGATTTTGCTCAAAGAACAAACGTTTCTTTGTATTTTTAGTAAGTTTATCTATTCTCCTCGTTGAATAAATGATGATCCAATGGTTCTTACTCGGGGAATCTTTGGACTTAGTTTGAAGGTTTTATTAAATCATCGTGGTTCTAGTATGAATCTGAGGTTTCAATTGATTCATAGGGTCTTAACAAGAGAATTCCTATCAATAATAAAGAAAACAAAAGTAAAACCGCATTACATACAAATAAAAATAACAAATCAAAGAAAAAGAAATAGGTAAATAGAAGATTCAAGAGGCCTGTAACGATCAACATAAAGACAAGTGAGCCGACTTGATTTTTTGGCATTCTAATTATAACCACAAAGACGAGCTTTCTGATTTTTACTCTTTCGTATCTTTCTTTAGATAAGATTGAATCAGAAGATTAAGAAGTTTCCAATTTTCTATTCCATACCCCTTTCACCCAGTATTTGGGTGTTTTTGTTTGAGCTGTACGAGATGAAATTCTCATATACGGTTCTCGGAGGGGGAGTCTCCTCGGTTTACCTATCTCAATAAAGTTTACGATTGGTTCGAAGAACGTCTCGAAATTCAGGCGATTGCAGATGATATAACTAGTAAATACGTTCCTCCTCATGTCAACATATTTTATTGTCTAGGAGGAATTACGCTTACTTGTTTTTTAGTACAAGTAGCTACAGGCTTTGCTATGACTTTTTACTACCGTCCGACCGTTACTGAGGCTTTTGCTTCTGTTCAATACATAATGACGGAAGCTAACTTTGGTTGGTTAATCCGATCGGTTCATCGATGGTCGGCAAGTATGATGGTCCTAATGACAATCCTGCACGTATTTCGTGTGTATCTCACAGGTGGTTTTAAAAAACCTCGCGAATTGACTTGGGTTACAGGCGTGGTTCTGGCTGTATTGACCGCATCTTTTGGTGTAACAGGTTATTCTTTACCTTGGGACCAAATTGGGTATTGGGCAGTCAAAATTGTAACGGGCGTACCGGAAGCGATTCCGGTAATAGGATCGCCTTTAGTAGAGTTATTGCGCGGAAGTGCTAGTGTGGGACAGTCCACCTTGACTCGTTTTTATAGTTTGCACACTTTTGTATTACCTCTTCTTACTGCCGTATTTATGTTAATGCATTTTCTAATGATACGTAAGCAAGGTATTTCTGGTCCTTTATAAAGAATATAGTTTCTAAAGAATATAGATAATAGAGATTTGTAATCAATCATTTATCTTATTACTTTACTTGGGGGAGGAACAATAATATTTCATTGCTACCAATATGGATTATTGACAAAGAATAAGACATGTATTTGGAAATTTTCCCTCAACTCCACAATATTGTATTATTTATTTAACACGGACGAATAGTTGAAGGGAATTCTCCGAAGAGAAAATGGATTATGGGAGTGTGTGACTTGAACTATTG